TTACATGTGTACATTACATTATAAGGTAAATTAACAGGTTTGACCCTGGCCTTACTATAATTTGTTGTATTACTATACGTGAGTAAAAGATTTTTTTAACTTTGGGGTTGATTAAAATTTATTTGGTACTTATTAGTCTAACATGGGGGGTAGGGGGGTTGAGTTTAGAGATAACTTTCAAAAATTAGTTCTTAGAAAAAATAGTTCTGTTGAAATAAAAAATAGTTGTTATTAGAAATATTAGGTCTTTATACAGGTTTATGTCCTCAAACATTAACTAAAAGCAAAAACAAGCAGATAATAGACAATACTACATACGCATTAATATGTCCAACCTTGGCGAAAATTCACCAGTAATCAAAACTTATGCGGGCCGACTTCACAGAAAAAAAAAAATAGAGCATGCCGTCCGGAATCAGTTATGCGGGTCCTGGGCCATCTAGTCATTCAGGGATACGTGCAACCAAAGGTATTTTGAAAAGTGAGAAATAGTCCGTCTCCTTTTAAAGGCACATAGATTCATAACCAGATGCCTTTGAAATGAATTGATTCGCCAAGCCGAAATTCAAAGTCCTTAGATCTGGGCTTCGTATCCCAGAGGGCGGGTTGCTGGGTTCTCGTCTCCCGATCAAATTATGGGTCGCAAACCGTACTAAAACACTCTCGAATGGTAAGTAAATTAATGCACTATTATACATAATATGTCTCCGCCTCACAATTATATTAGAAAAACTAGTACAAGCGATAATTTAGACCTCAGAATTTTGGCCTTGGGTGTCAAGAGTGAAAGTGAAAATCTTTCTTGTTTGAGATGTTTCTTTTTTCCACGGTCAAAAACCGTGAATATAGCAAACCAAGGGTCATGGTAAATATTTTTATATGTGGCCTGTTATGGACAAATTGGCGGTGTATGGAGAAAAGTGTTGTTGTTATAAAAAGTTTAAGATGAGAATAAAAAAATAAGTGGCAATATCTGGACATAGTTTGGGAGTTAAATTGGCAGATGATAGAACAGTTAAAATTGTAGTTATGGAGTTAGGTTTTATTAAGGTATGTAGTTTATTAATATATATATAAAATATTATGGTATAGTTAAGGAAATATCAATAATTAAATATAAAATATAGTATATGCATATTGTAGGGGCACAAACAAATACTATAAGAATGATTATTAATATTAGATATGGAAAGGTATATTAAAATATTAAGAGAATATATTAGTATATGTGTAGGATATATAAATTATATAAAAGCGTGATAATATTTGGTAGATAAATATATTAGTATAATTGCTTTTAATTCTTTTAATAATAATGATATAAGGGGATGAGGTGAGGCAAAGGCCAACTACCATTAATTAATGTAATCTAAAAATATATAAAATTAAATAAATAAATTAATATATTTATTATTTACATATTATAAGTGAATATTGAAGTAGGAAAATACTTATTCATAAAATTTAAGCATATTATGTGTAAATATATGCACAAGTTTATTTTAGGTTGTAGTTAACTGGCAGAGGGCGGGGAAATCCCCATTTTTGGTTTACAAAACCAATGTTTTTTAAACTACACTAGCATCATTTTATTAATTTATTTTCTATTATACCAGTTAAAGGAAACAGTATAAGAAATAGTATAAAATAGAGAAGGGAGGCTGCTTGTCCAATTTCAATTAGTGGAGGTTCTACTGGTTGACCTCCAATTCAGGTAAGAATAAGGGTATTAGTAATTAATAACCAAAATATTATTTGGGTGGTTGGTCGAAATGATAAGCTTCGATGTTTTGAAGTGTTTAAAATGGGAATTAAAATTAAAATAAGAATAGAAGCGGCTAGAGCTAATACCCCCCCAAGTTTGTTTGGGATTGAACGTAAGATAGCATAAGCAAATAAAAAATATCATTCCGGTTGAATATGGGGTGGAGTAATTAATGGATTAGCAGGAGTAAAATTTTCTGGGTCTCCTAAAATACTAGGATAAAATAGTGATAATATTATTAAAAAAAATAATATAAATAAAAACCCTAATAGATCTTTGTATAAAAAATAAGGGTGAAACGAAATTTTATCGGAATTAGAGTTTAATCCTGTTGGATTGTTTGAGCCTGTTTCATGTAAAAAAAGAAGATGAATAATGCTTATTCCTGAAATAATAAATGGTAAAATAAAATGAAAGGCGAAGAATCGGGTTAAGGTAGCTTTATCTACTGAAAATCCTCCTCAAATTCATTGTACAAGTGTATTACCAACATATGGAATTGCTGAAAGAAGATTTGTAATAACTGTTGCGCCTCAGAAGGATATTTGTCCTCATGGTAAAACGTATCCTACAAAGGCTGTTGCTATAACGAGAAATAGTAAGATAACTCCAATATTTCAGGTTTGTTTAAATATATATGATCCATAATAAAGACCTCGTCCGATATGTAAATAAATGCAAATAAAGAATAATGAGGCTCCATTAGTATGAATACTTCGTATTATTCAGCCATAATTTACATCGCGGGAAATATGTATAACTGATGAAAATGCGGAGGTTGTGTCTGCTGTATAATGTATAGCTAAAAATAACCCGGTAAGGATTTGTGAAACTAAGCAAATTCCTAATAATGATCCAAAATTTCATAAATATGAAATATTTGAGGGAGTTGGTAAATCAATAAAGGAATTATTAATAACTTTTAAAAGAGGGTGTGTTTTACGTATATTGTGGGTCATTAGTTTTTATAGTTGAATACAACATTGATTTTTCAGATCAAAGGTCTTGGTTAAAATCCAAATAATAATAATGACTTATATAAGTTTTTTAATTTTAATAGGATTAATTGTAGGATTTATTGCTGTGGCTTCTAATCCTTCTCCTTATTATGCTGCTTTGGGGTTGGTAATTGGTGCAGTATGTGGGTGTTGATTAATAATAGATTTTTGTATTTCATTTTTACCTCTTATACTTTTATTAATTTATTTAGGTGGTATATTAGTAGTTTTTGCTTATTCTGCTTCTTTAGCGGCGGAACTTTATCCTGAGGCTTGAGGTAATTGATCTGTTTTAATTTATGTAGGTATATATTTTTTAGTACTAATTTTTTGTTACTTTTTAATATGTAATAAATGTGGTTTTGAAATATTATTTTTCAATGGAGAAAATTTAAGTATAATAGTTTATGATTATATAGGTGTTGGATTAATATATACTTTGGGCATACTATTTTTGTTTGTCTCAGGGTGGGCACTTTTATTAACTTTATTTGTAGTATTAGAAATTACTCGAGGTATATCTCGAGGGTCTTTACGTGCTGTAAGGAAAAATAATAATTACTAGCAGCATAGAAGAAATTAAAAATACCAGTATATAGGTTTTGATTAATCCTGTTTGAATATTTAAAGTGGTTTTGATAGGTGGCAGTTGTTGGTTTGAAATGCCTTTAGGGCCTAGTTTTTCATATCAGTTTATATCTATCATGATAGTAGTTAAGTTCTGTCCAATTAATATTTTTGATTTAGGTGAAAATCGATGAGTGGTGTGTGGGAAAAATGCTAGTATATTTATAAACGAGTAGGTTTTAGTTTTGTAGATTAGGTTTGAAGTCATATTAAGTATATCAATAGCTAAAATTAATCCAATAATGGTAATTGATAATGCTAAAATTTTTATAATTGTTGGTATTGTTATAATCTGTACTTTTGTTGGTGAAGTATTTGATAAAATAATTATTCCTGCTAAAATACTTCCTCATGCTAATCGTTTAAGGGGGTTAGTAATAAGTTTATTATTTTCATTTAAAGGGGTAAGTGATATAAGGCGTGGAAAATTTATTGATGAAAAAAAAATAATTCGGAAGCTATATATAGCTGTAAATGATGTTGCAATTAAAGTAATAATTAAGGATCAGTAATTAAGATTAGAGGTATTTATTGCTTCAATAATAGCATCTTTAGAATAAAATCCTGATAAGAAGGGGGTGCCCGTCAATGCAAGACTACCAATTGTAAAACAAGTTGTTGTTAAAGGAAGTGCTTTTTGTAATCCTCCTATTTTTCGAATATCTTGTTCATCATTAAGATTATGAATAATAGAACCTGAACACAGGAATAGTATAGCTTTAAAGAAGGCGTGTATGCAAATATGAAAGAATGCTAATTGTGGTTGGTTTAATCCAATTGTAACTATTATTAATCCTAATTGACTTGATGTTGAAAAAGCTACAATTTTTTTAATATCATTTTGAGTTAAAGCACATGCGGCAGTGAATAGGGTAGTTAGGGCTCCTAAACACAAACAGATTGTTAATGATAAAGTGTTTTTTTCTAATAATGGTTGAAATCGAATTAATAAAAAAATTCCTGCTATAACTATAGTACTAGAATGCAATAGTGCTGAGACTGGAGTAGGGCCTTCTATAGCTGCGGGTAATCATGGGTGAAGTCCAAATTGGGCGGATTTTCCTATTGCAGCTAAAATTAAGCCAATAAGAGGGATGAAGGATTCAGTTTTTAGTATAAATATTTGTTGAATTTCTCATGAGTTTATATTTAATGCAAATCATGTTATAGTAACAATTAAGCCAATATCTCCTATTCGATTATATATTACAGCCTGTATAGCAGCAGTATTGGCGTCAGCTCGTGAATATCATCATCCAATTAGAAGGAAAGACATAATTCCTACACCTTCCCAACCAATAAATAATTGAAATAAATTGTTAGCAGTGACTAAAATTATTATAGCTATTAGAAATAATAAGAGGTATTTAAAGAATTGATTAATTTTAGGGTCAGAATGCATATATCAAATAGCGAATTCAAGAATTGCTCATGTAACAAATAAGGCTGTAGGTAAGAATATAATTGAATATTGGTCTAGTTTGATGCTAGAGGAAATATTAAAATTATAGATTGTTATAAAATTAAAGTTAATTATTGTTGATTCTACTCCCTTACTAATAAAAATCATTAGGGGGAGTATACTAATAAAAAAAGAAAATTTGACAGATATTTTTACAATTATATATCAATCATTTTTAATTTTCATTATAAATGGAAAAATAAGAAATAATAAAGTTATAACAAAAGAAGAGTTAAAAATTAATGAATCCATAACTTTCACTTGGGGTTGCACCAAGAGTTTAGGTTTCTAAAACCGATGGATCACTATTATCCTTTAAAAGTAAGAAGGTCGTGGAGTTTAACCACGGGTCAGATAATTAGCAACTTCTGTGTTTCTATACTCTTCTTGGTTTATAGAAAATTTTTAGTTTTCATTTCTAAATTCACAACTTAGAATTTTACTTAAATTATATAAACATGAAAAGTTTCCTGAAGTTAGCTCTGGTTTAAATATTAACATAATCATTGGTAGTAGATGTATAGTTATTAAACAATGTTCTCGAGTAAATGTAGGAGTAGTATATTTTAGGTGTTTAGGTAGTTGTCCTCGTTGTGTAATAATAAATATATGTAAAGTGTAGGCAGCAGTAATTAATGTTCCTAATCCTGTAATTAAGATAGATCAGGGTGATCAGTTATAAAGTGAAACTATAATTATAATTTCCCCTCAAAGGTTAGGAGTTGGGGGTAAGGCTATATTAAATAAGTTCAGTAATAATCATCAAGTAGCTATTAATGGAAGTGCTACTTGTAATCCGCGGGTTAGTAACATCGTACGGCTATGTATACGTTCGTAGTTAGTGTTTGCTAAACAAAATAGGGCTGAAGAAATTAAACCATGTGAAATTATTAGAATTATTGCTCCTGTAAAACTTCATGGAGTTTGGATAAGAGTAGCGGCTACTACTAGACCTATATGGCTAATTGAAGAGTAGGCAATAAGGGATTTAAGATCTGTTTGTCGTATACAAATTAATCCTGTTATTAAAACTCCTCATAAGGCTAAAATAATAAATGGGTAAGAGAGTTTAATTAATGGTGTAAAAATTAATGTAATTCGAATAATACCATAGCCTCCTAGTTTTAGTAATACAGCAGCTAAGATTATGGAGCCTGCTACTGGGGCTTCTACATGGGCTTTTGGTAACCATAAATGGGCACCATAAAGAGGTATTTTAACTATAAATGCTGTAAGACAGCCAAATCAGAGGATACTATTAGGATTTGTTATTAAAAATATTTTAGAGTAAAATAATAGGTTTAAAGAAAGTGAACCTGTGGATGTATATAAAAATATAAGGGCAATTAAGAGTGGTAAAGATCCGGCTAAAGTATAAAATAAAAAATATATTCCTGCATTTAAGCGTTCTGTTTGATTTCCTCAACGGGTAATAACAATAAGGGTTGGAATTAAAGTGGTTTCAAATGCAATATAAAATAAAGTTAATTCTGTTGAGGAAAATGCTAAAATGAGTGCTATTTGTAGAATTGTTAATATAAAAATATATAGTCGTTGTTTATGAATAGAATTATTTTTTAAATGATTTTGACTTGCTAAAATTATTAATGGAAATAATCAACAGGTGAGGACTAGTAATGGAGAGGAAATAAAGTCTAATCCTATATATTTATTTATTAGTACTATTATTTCTAAGGGTAATAGTAAAAATATAAGGCTAATAAGAGCGATAATTAAACTATTTGTGATAGTATTAGGTCATAATCATTTTGGGTTAGATAATCAAGTTATTGGAATTATTATAGTTGTAGGAATAATAATTTTTAGCATTGTAGTAGATTAAGATTTTTGAGATGGTCTGTTCCATGTGTTCGTGTGGTTGCAACTATTAAAGATAAACCGGTACTAGCTTCGCAAGCAGAAAAAGTAAGCATAAATATAGGTAAAGAAAAGTATGAAATGGAATCTGTTTGTTTAGTTCATATAGTTATTATTAAGAATAATGCTAATATTATACCCTCTAAACATAATAAAGCTGAAAGTAAATGTATTCGATGGAGGGCTAGGCCTAAAATACTTAGTAAAAACGTTGAATATAATACAAAAAGCACTGTGGACATAAAGTATTTTTGGGTTGAACCAAAATTTATTAAGTCGAAATCAATAGTCTTTTTAGACTAAATACTTATTCTGCTCAGTCTAAGCCTCCTTGAATTCACTCATAAGCTAAACCAAAGGTTAATAAAAGAAGAATAATAATAGATCAAATTAGTATATTTGTTGGAATTATTTGAGTAGCCCAAGGGGTAGGAAGTAATAAAGCAATTTCTAAATCAAATAGAAGAAATAAAATTGCAATTAAAAAAAATCGAATTGAGAAAGGAAGGCGTGCGGATCCAAGTGGATCAAATCCACACTCATAAGGAGATAATTTTTCTGTATCAGGATAACTAATAGGTAATCAAAATGCAGTAGTTATTAAAATAATTGAGATGGTTAATGTAAAAAATAGTATGAGTATGATAATATTAATTATCTTTTTTTAGATTAAACTAAAGTCAAGTGATTGGAAGTCAATTATATTTTTTATACTAAAAAGATAAGATCCTCATCAATAAATAGATACATAGAGAAATAATCATACAACATCTACGAAATGTCAGTATCAAGCAGCTGCTTCGAAACCAAAGTGGTGATTAGAGGTAAAATGAAAATTAATTTGGCGAATTAGGCAAACTAATAAAAAAAGAGAGCCAATAATTACATGAAGACCATGAAAACCTGTTGCTACAAAGAAAGTTGAACCATAGACTCCGTCCGCAATTGCAAATGGGGCTTCATAGTATTCTATAGTTTGGAGGGCTGTAAAATATAGTCCTAATATAATTGTTAAAGATAAAGATTGAATTGTTTCTTTACGATTTTTTATTATGATACTATGGTGTGCTCATGTAATAGTTACTCCTGATGCTAGTAAAACTGCTGTATTTAATAAGGGAACTTCAAATGGGTCAAGAGGGGTAATGCCTGTTGGTGGTCAAGATTCTCCTAACTCAAAGGTTGGTGAAAGACTAGAATTATAAAAAGCTCAGAAAAATCCAAAAAAGAATAAGATTTCAGAAGTAATAAATAAAATTATACCATAGCGGAGTCCTTTTTGGACTGGAATAGTATGATGTCCTTGAAATGTACTTTCTCGTACTACATCTCGTCACCATTGAATTATTGTTATTATTATAATAAATAATCCTAAATTTATTAAGGACATAAATCCGAAGTGGAATCATATTGCTAAGCCTGAGGTAAGAAGTAATGCTGCAATAGCTCCTGTTAAAGGTCAAGGGCTTGGGTTAACTATGTGAAAAGCATGAGCTTGGTGTGTCATTATACATTTTCTTGTAAATATAGGCTTAGTAATAATACAAAGACGAAGGCTTGAATCATTGCGACAGCAATCTCTAATAAAGTAAGTAAAAATAGAATTATTATAGCTAATATAGCAGTAGTTGGTATTAATGGTAAGAGTACAAAAACTGCAGTAGATATTAATTGAATTAATAGATGACCGGCTGTTAAATTTGCAGTAAGTCGAACTCCTAAGGCTAAAGGTTGAATAAATAAACTAATTGTTTCAATAATAATAAGAATTGGAATTAGTAAAGTTGGTGTACCCTCTGGTAAAAGATGTCCTAAAGCTGTGGTTGGTTGATTTCGTAAACCAACTAGGACTGTAGCTAATCAAAGTGGTATAGCTAAGCCTAGATTTAAGGATAATTGTGTTGTTGGTGTAAAAGTATATGGAAGTAGACCTAATAAATTAATAGACATAATTAAAATTATTAGAGAAATTAATAATAGGGATCATTTGTGTCCATTAATATTTAAAGGAATTATAAGTTGTTTAATAAAGCTATGTGAAAATCATAGTTGTAGGGAAGATAAGCGGTTTCCTAGTCACTTATTAGTTGGGTTTGGAAATAATAATAGTGGAAAAATTAGGGCTATTAAAATTAAGGATACACCTATTAATGTGGGGCTTATAAATTGATCAAAAAAACTTAGGTTCATGGTCAATTTCAAGGTTGAGGTTTACTTTTGCTAATATTTTGTATTGTTGGTTCATTTGATTGTTTAAAATTTGAGGTTTTTGATATTAATAAAACTAAATAAACTAATCAAGATGTTGTGAAAATAAAAAATCAAGGGTCCGGGTTAAGCTGTGGCATATCATTAAGGGTGATTATAAACACCGAACTCTAGCTTAAAAGGCTATTGCTTTATGAAAGCTTCTTAATGAGGATTCTAATAAGGAGGATGATCAGTTTTGAAAATTATTAAGGGAGGTAATTTCTATTACAATTGGTATAAAGCTATGATTAGCACCACAAATCTCAGAACATTGTCCATAAAAAATACCAGGTCGGGATGCAGTAAAGGTTGCTTGATTTAGTCGGCCTGGAATAGCATCTGTTTTTATTCCTAAGGAGGGAATTGTTCATGAGTGTAATACATCTTCAGCTGAAATTAATATTCGAATTGGGGATTCTATTGGAACTACTATACGATTATCTACTTCTAATAGACGGAGTTGACTTGGGTACAAATCTTGTGTAGGTGTTATATATGAATCAAATAGAAGGTTATCATAATTAGTAAATTCATAACTTCAATATCATTGGTGTCCAATAGCTTTAATTGTAAGATAGGGGTCATTAATTTCGTCTATTAAGTAGAGAATTCGTAATGAAGGGAGAGCAATAATAATTAAGATAATGGCTGGTATAATTGTTCAAACTATTTCAATTTCTTGAGCATCTATAGCATTAGTATTAGTTAATATTGTTGTTATTATAGCTGTAATAATATAGAGTACAAGAGTACTAATTAAAAATACTGCTATAAGGGCGTGGTCGTGAAAGTGGAGTAATTCTTCTATAATTGGAGAGACTGCATCTTGAAAGCCTAATTGTGAGGGGTGTGCCATATAAGACATACAAGATTAAACTAGTAATGAAGCCATGACAAGGCTAAGTAATATATTTTACTAATGTCTTAAGGGAATGACAGATTGGTTATGTAATTAACTTGAAATTAATATAAGGGGGTTCAATTCCTTCTTTCCTTGCTTATTAATGTATTTGTACATAAGAAGGTTCTTCAAATGTATGATAGGGGGGAGGGCATCCATATAGTCATTCAATATTTGTTGAATTTAATTCTGTACTTAATACCTTACGTTTGGATGCAAATGCTTCTCAGATAATAAATATTATTATAATAACTGCTGTGAGTGAAATTAATGATCCTATTGATGAAACTGTATTTCAAAGGGTATATGCGTCTGGGTAGTCTGAGTATCGTCGCGGTATTCCTGCAAGTCCTAAGAAGTGTTGAGGAAAAAAAGTTAAATTTACTCCAATAAATATTACTCCGAATTGAATTTTTGACCATGTTGAGTGAAGTATAAATCCTGAAAAAAGAGGGAATCAGTGTACGAATCCGCCTATAATAGCAAAGACAGCGCCTATAGATAATACATAGTGAAAATGAGCTACTACATAATAAGTATCATGAAGTATAATATCTAGAGAAGAATTAGCTAGTACAATACCAGTTAAACCGCCCACAGTAAAAAGAAAAATAAATCCTAGAGCTCAAAGTATAGCTGCATCTCATTTAATTTGTCCTCCGTGTATTGTTGCTAATCAGCTAAAAACTTTTACCCCAGTTGGGATAGCAATAATTATTGTAGCTGAGGTAAAATATGCTCGTGTATCAACATTTAAATCTACTGTAAATATATGATGGGCTCATACAATAAATCCTAATAGGCCAATTGATATTATTGCTCAGACTATACCTATATATCCGAAAGGTTCTTTTTTAGTTGAATAGTATGTAACAATATGTGAAATTATTCCAAATCCTGGTAAAATAAGAATATAAACTTCAGGATGTCCAAAAAATCAAAATAGATGTTGGTAAAGTACTGGATCTCCTCCTCCTGCTGGATCAAAAAATGTTGTATTAAGATTTCGGTCTGTTAAAAGTATAGTAATACCTGCTGCTAGTACAGGTAGTGAAAGTAATAATAAAATAGCAGTAATTAGTACAGATCACACAAATAAAGGAGTTTGATATTGAGATATAGATGGGGGTTTTATATTAATTGAAGTTGTGATAAAATTAATTGCGCCTAGAATTGATGAAACTCCAGCTAAATGGAGAGAAAAAATAGTTAAGTCAACTGAGGCTCCTGCATGTGCTATATTTCCAGCTAGGGGGGGATATACTGTCCATCCTGTTCCGGCTCCAGCTTCAATTCCGGAGGAAGCCAATAGGAGAAGAAATGAAGGTGGAAGAAGTCAAAAACTTATATTGTTTATTCGTGGGAATGCTATATCAGGGGCACCAATTATTAAAGGGAGAAGTCAATTACCAAAGCCTCCGATTATAATTGGCATCACTATAAAAAAGATTATGACAAAGGCGTGAGCAGTAACAATTACATTATAAATTTGATCATCTCCTAATAAAGTGCCAGGTTGATTTAATTCTGACCGAATTAAGAGACTTAGGGCAGTGCCAACTATACCAGCTCAGGCACCAAATACTAAATATAGGGTACCAATATCTTTATGATTTGTTGAGAAGAATCATCGGGTAATTATCATAGGTAAGGTGTTGTATTATAAAGGTTATCCTTCTTACTAAGTCCTGTGGTGTAAGCATATGAGTTACAAATTTCAGAGCAGATAATTCTCTACCGGGGCTTCTCCCGCTTTTCCCCCCCCACAAAGCGGGAGAAGTAGATTAAGGCCAGATGTGGGTATAGTTAATTAAAATATTATGGGGTAAGGGTCTGCCAATCAAGTAAGGTCTTAGCTTAATTAAAGTGTCTGGGTTGCATTCATAAGATGTAAGATAAAGTCTTACAGGTCTTACAAAGATTAAATTTATCTTTATTTAGGATTTTAAAGGTTAATTGAATAATTTTAAATGGTGTATCATATAAACTTAATCATTTCTGATAGTCTAAATTAAGATAGATAATGCGATTACAGGTTAGGTACAATACTAAATAAGGGTACAATATTTTATTTGTTGAGAAGAGCTATCGGGTAATACTATAGATAAGGTGACCGAAATAGGTGGTGAGCTGTAGTCTCATTTATAAAGGTTTAATCCTTTTCTTATCAAGTTCTGTGGTGTATAAGCAAATGAAATTGCAAATTTCAGAGAGCAGATAATTTTCTGTCGGGGCTTCTACCGTTTTCCCACAAAACGGGAGAAGTAGATTAAGGCCAGATGTGGGTATTTAGTTGTTAACTAAAAGATCGTAGGGTAAAAGCCTACTAATCTAGTAAGGTTTTAGTTCATAAGAGATATACTATATTTGTAGATGTAAAATTTTTATTCTAACAAAGATTAGAGGATTTTAACTTCTGCTTAGGGCTTTGAAGGTCCTTAGTCTAATAACTTAAATCTTTAAATTAAGGTTATAATTGATGGTGAAATTGGTAATAATATAGTTGATAAAATAATTATTGGTGATATTTTATTTATTTTTATATTTGATTGTTGTATAAATTTATGATTTTGAGGGGAGGGGGGAGTAGTTAATGATGCTATGTATGAGAGACGAAGATAAAAAAATAGACTTAGTAAGGTTGAGATAGCTACAATTGTAGCAATAAAATTTATATCTTGTTTAACTATTTCTTCTAGAATAAGTCATTTTGGTATAAATCCTGATGTTGGGGGTAATCCTCCTAAAGATATTAATGTAACTATTATTATAGAAGTAAGTATAAGGTTTTTTATTCATGATGAAGCTATTTTATTGATGTCAGTTGATGAAATATTTATTAATATTAAAAATATGGATATAGTAATAAATAAATAAATTACTAGGTTAAGTAATAATAATTTTTGAGAATATGGAAGTACAATTATTATTCACCCTAAGTGTGCAGTAGAAGAATAAGCTATAACTTTTCGGAGTTGGGGTTGATTTAATCCTCCTCAGCCCCCAATTAATACTGATAATATACCTAAGAGAATTAAAAGTGTTGAGTTTACTTCTTGATTTATTTGAATAAGAAGTGATATTGGAGCAAGTTTTTGTCATGTTGATAAGATTAAGGATGTTATGAGGTCTAATCCTTGAATTACATCTGGAAATCATAAGTGAAAAGGGGCAACTGCTAGTTTAATTATTAGTGCGGTTACTAGTATTAAAATTGGAATGGTGGTTTGTATATTAATAATTGTTCATTCTCCTGTATATCAAGCATTTACTGAAGTTGAAAATAAAAGGAGGGCGGATCCAGTAGATTGAATTAAAAAGTATTTGGTGGCTGCTTCTGTTGCTCGTGGATGATTTATTTTAGATATAAGTGGAATAATTGCAAGTGTATTTAGTTCTAGGCCGATTCAGGCAAGAAATCAGTGGTTACTAGTAAGAGTAATTACTGTTCCGGTTGATAGGCTTGATATAAATATAGATAAGGCATATGGACTCATTAGTAAAAGAGGGGTTTTGACCAACATTTTTGGGGTATGGGCCCAAAAGCTTATTTAGCTTATTTTACTAAGAAGTAGTGTAATGGATGCACTTGAAGTTTTGATCTTCACAGAGTAGGTTCGAGTCCTTTATTTTTAGGAGATGAGTGGGTTTGAACCTCTATTATTCACCTTATCAAGGTAAGTCCTATCTTTCGGACACATATCCTATAGGGGGGGTGGTGGACCAAATATTATAATAGGAAGAGATAGATGTATAATAGTTATTGCAATTGTAATAGGTAAAAAATTTTTTCACACAAGATATATAAGTTGATCATATCGGAAGCGTGGGTAGGAGGCTCGAATTCATAAGAATATAATAGATAAAACAGAGGCTTTAATGATTAAATTAATTGTTGATAATTCTGGGTATATATGATAAAAAGTTGTACCTAAAAAAAGAATTGTTGATAATACATTTATTATCAAAATGTTAGCATATTCTGCTAAGAAAAATAAGGCAAATGGACCTCCAGCATATTCAACATTAAAGCCTGAAACAAGCTCAGATTCTCCTTCTGTTAAGTCAAAAGGTGCTCGATTTGTTTCTGCTAAAGTAGAAACAAGTCATATAGCTGCTAATGGTCATGCCGGAAATAAAAATCATAAGCATTCTTGTGTTACATCAAAATTTAATAATATAAAGCTTCCTGTTATTAAGACAAGGCATAAAATAATTAGGCCTAGTGTAATTTCGTATGAAATTGTTTGGGCTACTGCTCGAAGGGCACCAATTAAGGCATATTTTGAATTTGAAGCTCAGCCTGATCCTAAGATTGAGTATACTATTAAACTTGATAAAGCTAGTATAAGTAAAATTCCTAAATTTAAGTTTGAAAGGGTATTAGGAAGGGGTAAGGGGATTCAGATTAATAGAGATAAGGTAAGAGCTATTGTTGGTATTATTAAAAATATTATTTGTGATGAAGTGGATGGTCGAACTGGTTCTTTAATAAATAATTTTAATCCATCTGCAATTGGTTGAAATAGTCCAGTTGGGCCTACAATATTAGGACCTTTGCGAAATTGTATGAATCCTAAAATTTTTCGTTCTAAAAGGGTTAAGAAGGCTACTGCTAATAGGATTGGAATAATATATAGAAGTGGATTAATTATTAGCATAATATACATGTAGTTAAAGGAGAGATTTGAACTCTCGATATAAAGATTTTAGGTCTTTTGCAATTACCATACTCTGCCACTTTAATAAATCATTTCTTGATCTATATTTTTCTTATTTTTCTTTTTATAAATTTCAGAGATAAATAAGAAGGCTTAAATTTATTATAGGCCTTTTTTTTCCGGTCCTTTCGTACTAGGAAAAACTATTTATAGATAGAAACTGACCTGGATTACTCCGGTCTGAACTCAGATCACGTAGGACTTTAATCGTTGAACAAACGAACCTTTAATAGTTGCTGCACCATTGGGAAGTCCTGATCCAACATCGAGGTCGTAAACCTGCTCATCGATATGAACTCTTTGAGGAGATTGCGCTGTTATCCCTAGGGTAACTTAGTTCGTTGATCAAATATTGGATCAAATATACTAATATTTTATTATTTTGAAGTGTAATTCTTAATTATTTATCTCGGAGGTTAAAGTTTGCTCCGTGGTCGCCCCAACCTAAAATTTTTGTTTATATTATTTATTATATTTTATATTTTAATATAATTAATTTAAATTTAAAGCTCCATAGGGTCTTCTCGTCTTATAGTACTATCCCCGCTTCTGCACGGGGAGATCAATTTCATTAATCAATTTAAGGAGACAGTTAAGTTTTCGTTTTGCCATTCATACTGGTCTTTATTTAAAAGACAAGTGATTACGCTACCTTTGCACGGTTATAATACCGCGGCCGTTGAATATTTATCACTGGGCAGGCAGTACCCCCTATGGTTTTAAATCAAGGGGCGATGTTTTTGGTAAACAGGCGAAGCTTATTGTTTGCCGAGTTCCTTTATAAATTTTAAATTTTTCCTTTAATACTCCTGTGTTGGGTTAACATTTATTAGAATATATTCTTGAAGGAAAGATATTATGTTAAACATCAATGATTTGTTCATTTTGATATACACATGTATTATAGAGGTTTTCTTACCTTATTACTCATTCTAGTAGTAGTACATCTAAATTATAGATTAACTTGATTAATATAATAAATTAAGATATGTAATTGGAATTATAAGTATTTTTTAAATTGAGCTGTGACGCTTTTAATGATGGCTGCTTTTAGGCCTACAGTATTAATTTCTTTATTTATTATAATCTTTATTTATTTGTAGAGGTTGTTTCCTTTATTAATTGGGCTGTACCCCCATTAATTAAAATAAAAATATTATTTAATTCTTTCATAGATAAAAATATTTTTAATTGAACTTAAATTCATTCTCAAGTAACCAGCTATATCCAGGCTCGTTAGGTTTTTCGCCCCTACTTTTAGGTCTTCTCATTCTTTTGCCACAGAGAAGAGTTTGCTCATATATTGCTGCCTAAAGGTAGCTCGTCTGGTTTCGGGGTGTTTAGCTAAAATTCTTTTTGTTAAAGTGGACTGGCTAGGCCATTATGCAAAAGGTAAAAGTATTTAACTTTGCTTATTTATATTTTATATTATTTAATTTCTATTTCATCTTTCCTTTGCAGTACTTAATTTATTGCGCTAATAAGTTTTCTGTCACCCGTACTTTCGTATAAAAATGTTTTATGTAATATAATAAAGTAAAAAATGTTTAGGCTAGAGTTTAAATTCAGAGTAATTTAATTTAATAAATATCTTTTTGGTGTAAGCAAAATACTTTATTTTGAGCTATATTCTGTATCCAAGGCCACCTTCCGGTAGACTTACCATGTTACGACTTTCCTCTTTTTATGAGCTGTTATATTTATTTAACTTGTTATTTTTTAAAGAGGGTGACGGGCGGTGTGTGCGCGCTTTATTGCCAATTTAAAAAGAACACTCTTTTTTCTTTTTACTTCTAAATCCTCCTTTATATTTTATTTCATATCATATTCCGTGTTTTTAATTTTAAAAATGTAGCCCATCTCTTTCCATTTTATATGCTACACCTTGACCTGACTTTTTTATTTAGAATTATTTTGCTTACTTTTGTTCTCTTAGGTGGTAAGCTGAGGCGGTGGTATATAGGCTGAATTAGCAAAAAAAGGTGAGGTTTAGCGGGGATTATCGATTATAGAACAGGCTCCTCTAGGTGGGAGTAAAGCACCGCCAAGTCCTTTGAGTTTTAGGCTACAGCTTGTAGTACTCTAGCGAGGGGCTCCAAAGTTTAAAATAAAGCATAGTAGGGTATCTAATCCTAGTTTGTTTCTTAACTGTCGTAGATTCAATTATGTATAAAATAACTTTCGTTTTTGAATTTATGATTATTTTGCGTATGACAGCCAAAAACTTTTTTAATTTTATTATGTAACATATTAAACCACCCTTTGGGCTGCTAATATTAATTTAAGTCCTTCGTATAACCGCGGTGGCTGGCACGAGGTTTACCGACTTTAACAAACTATCACTAAATCAAGTTTTCACTCATGGTTTAATGTATATTACTGCTGAATTTCTGTGTAGGTGTGATTCAATGAGGTGTTATGGGCTTTTTGGTGCCTGATACCAGCTCCTTTGTTTTTGAAAGGGAATTATGGGCGTTTTCACAGGAGTGTGGAGGCTTGCATGTATAAATTTAGTTCTAATTAATATTAAGGTCAGGACCAAACCTTTTTGCTGGTGAAATATCTACTATTTATCGCGGCATTTTCAGTGTCGTACTTTAATTTAAGCTACATCTTGC